TCTAATAAAACGAATTTTATAAAAATATAAATCGAATGCATTTTTAGTTATATCTCAAAAAGGAGAAACAAATTTATAATTTCAAAGACTGTTTTGATTTAATATATTTTAATATTAATATTTTATTTATTTTTTCAATATATTATTCAGTAAATAAATAAATATTATCTTAGAATCCTTTCATTCGCGAGGAGCTGGATGAGAAGAAACTATCATGTCCAGTTCTGTAGTAGAGATGGAAGTAATAAATAACCATCAACTATAACCCCAAAAGAACCCGATTCCGTAAACACCATAGAGGAAGAATGAAAGGAATATCTTATCGAGGTAATCGTATTTGCTTCGGTAGATATGCCCTTCAAGCGCTTGAACCCGCTTGGATTACATCTAGACAAATCGAAGCAGGACGACGAGGCATGACCCGAAATGCACGCCGCGGCGGAAAAATATGGGTACGCATATTTCCCGACAAACCAGTTACAGTAAGACCTACCGAAACACGTATGGGTTCAGGAAAAGGATCTCCGGAATATTGGGTAGCTGTCGTTAAACCGGGGAGAATACTTTATGAAATGAGTGGAGTACCAGAAACTATAGCCAGAAAGGCAATTTCAATAGCGGCATCAAAAATGCCTATACGAACTCAATTCATTATTTCAGGCAGGATAGAAATGTAGAACGAAAAGAAAGAGGTTTTTCGGACGAAAAAAAACAATTGCAGGTTTATTTTTTTCTTTTGAAATTTGAAAAAACAATATTTTTTTTTAGTCGCCTTTTGCATTGAAAGACCAGATAAAAATGATATGATTCAACCTCAAACCCATTTGAATGTAGCGGATAACAGCGGAGCCAGAAAATTGATGTGTATTCGAATTATAGGAGCTAGTAATCGACGATATGCTCAAATTGGTGACGTTGTTGTTGCTGTAATCAAGGAAGCAATACCAAATACACCACTACAAAGATCTGAAGTGATCAGAGCTGTAATTGTACGTACTTGTAAAGAACTCAAACGCAAAAATGGTATGATAATACGATATGATGACAATGCTGCGGTTGTTATTGATCAAGAGGGTAATCCAAAAGGAACTCGAATTTTTGGGGCAATTGCCCGGGAATTAAGACAGTTAAATTTCACTAAAATAGTTTCATTAGCACCTGAAGTATTATAAGATGAGGCCATAATACAGTTTTACTGTTTATATTATAGTATTTGAATGAACTTGATTAATTAGTAAATTGGTTGTGTCGCACGTATATGCCCTTAATAATTTATAAATGTTTAAGTTTAATAATAATATAATTCAGAAATAATTCCAAAAGAGCATGTTTATTATATCAAAATTCGGGGACAACAAAACTATTAGTTTATTATGAGTAAAGACACTATTGCTAACCTACTAACCTATATACGAAATGCTGACATGAATAAAAAAAGAACAGTTCGAATACCATATACTAACATCACCGAAAGTATTGTTAAAATCCTTTTACGAGAAGGTTTTATTGAAAACACGAGGAAACATCAGGAAAGCAACAAATATTTTTTAGTTTTAACCCTACGACATAGAAGAAATAGGAAAGTACCAGACAGAACAGTTTTAAATTTAAAACGGATCAGTCGGCCTGGTCTACGAATCTATTCTAACTATCAACGAATCCCGAGAATTTTAGGCGGGATGGGGATTGTAATTCTTTCTACTTCTCGGGGTATAATGACAGATAGAGAGGCTCGACGAGAAGGAATCGGTGGAGAAATTTTGTGCTATATATGGTAATCTTTATGATATACGAATTATATACATAAATTTAAGATTTGTGAAACAAGAGTTTAAAGGGTGGGTTTATACTATTTTGACCCCCACATTAGTTGATACCTCAAGCGAAAGAACAAAAATAGGTTCATTTCGGTTTAATTTATGCATCATTTCTCAACGCTATACTCTTGGTTTGGTTAGATAATGAAACTCTGACTCTACATTCGTTATCTTTACAAAAAAAAGGATTCAACTAAATAGAGTAAAAATTGAATAAAGTCATTATGATTCACCCAGAGGACGTATAATTTATCGACTCTGAAATAAAGATTAGTTCAATAAAATGCAAAATTTCAAGAAACTTATTTTCTTCCAATAAAATAAAGAGATTCAGAATGAATTTAAGGAATAATAAATATGAAAATAAGAGCCTCCGTCCGTAAAATTTGTGAAAAATGTCGACTGATCCGTAGGCGAGGACGAATTATAGTAATTTGTTCCAACCCCAGACATAAACAAAGACAAGGATAATTTTTAGAAAAAAAAGGGGGCTATAGCTATATAAATCTAGAAATCTAAAGCACCCCACCGTTCAAATAAATAAAAAAAGGATCTGTTTTGACATGAAATGGATATATCCATATATCTCTGACTAAAATTTATGAGATGATAAAATATGGCAAAACCTATACCAAGAATTGGTTCACGTAAGAATAGACATATGAGTTCACGTAAAAATACGC